TAGTTCTATGCTATATGGTATCTGTAGTATTTATCCTTATGAGATACCGTAGAAAATGTACAAAATCAAATGATTTTAGAAATTTAGAAAGAAGGGGGATATAATAAAATTCTTGATTAGATCTTCTCATAGGAACGATTTATTGAATTTGATTGCTGGATCCACAAAAAAAAAAGAGAATGGTCTTATTCAAAACGCCTCGTTATTTTTAACCAATTATGTGCTTCAATATAATTCCCTGGAGTAAGCGCTATAGCTTGTTTCCAATACTCAGCAGCTTGATCGAACCAAGCCTCCGCAATTTCCGAATCGCCTTGTATAATGGCCTGTTCTCCCCGGTCGGAATAGGTTAGTAAATTCCCTCCCTTAGAACCGTACTTGAGAGTTTCCTACCTCATACGGCTCAGCAATCGATTCTTTTTGCGTCTCATCTTCTCTTAATCTATCCTATGCTAACTATTCTATTTTTTCTTGGGTTAACCAGAAGATGTTTATTGCATAAGTTTCCAAATCTAATTTGGATCAATGATTAGTTTTCTCTTTTCTCCCACCTTCAGAAGAATGAAGCATAGATATCCCCCGATATCGTTATAATTTTCTGAAAGGTAACTATCTCGGTTTCGTATTTCATATATGGTATATGAGATTTCTATTTATATAGAATATTTGAAAAAGACTTTCCTCCGTTAAGAAAAAAGAACTTACTATCTTTGGGATCTGATGCTACACCGCTGCTCAATACTTTAGTAGATCGACTCTATTACATAAGTTGATTTCTCACTTTTCATATCATGACATAAGTAAGCAGTTCTGAACTGTATTTAACAAATAATAGCTTACTAATGGATCTTTACGGTGCTTTCTCTATCAATTCGACTCTTTATCCATAGAGTATAGTATATAGGCCATACCTATTTCTTCCGATTTTTTTGGTTCTCGCGAAGTCTTTTTCCTTGCTACAGCTGATAAAAATCGTTACTTTGGACGATTCATATGTAGAAAGCCTATCTTTTTTCTAGTATTTACTAGACGATTAAATCTTTTTTTCTTTCTATAGTGAAGATAGTCGCACGTAATGACAGATCACGGCCATATTATTAAAAGCTTGTGGTAAAAATGGATTTCGTTCTAGTGCCCGGAAATAATATTCCAAAGCTTTTGTATGCTCTCCGTTGCTTGTGTGTATAAGACCTATGTTATAGAGTATATAACTTCGATCATAGGGATCAATTTCTGGTCGCGTAGCTTCATAATAATTCTGTAAAGCTTCTGCATAATTTCCTTCGGATTGAGCCGACATCCGTTACGGTCGTTCATTCTAGTAAAAGAATCTCCGTTCCAGAACCGTACGTGAGATTTTCATCTCATACGGCTCCTCCCTTCTGTGCATAGTACTAAGAGGAATAATTCATGTAATCAAAATTTCACTATTCTCATTATGAACTGACAGGAGCTGGTATTTTTACAAGAAATTTCTAGCCAGCCTTCCCACAAGAGGTTTTTTATTAACACCAATCATATTAGTGCTAGATAAAAATGGTAACTCCAAAGATTCCTTTGTACTCAACGCTTACGATTTCCAGGAATTAGTCACTTCAACGGTCTTTGATGGTTATACGGGTACCAAAAGTACGAATGAGATGGATCTTTGTTTTCCTAACCATTCTTTTTAGTCCCGATACCAATAAGGAAAAGGGTTCTTTATAACAAAGTTTTTGTGTTGTTGATTCCTAGGTGTAGTGCTTTTTCCCCGATGCCACCTATTGGTACTAAATGAAGTAGTATTGACCTACAATACAGAACCTATAGATGTAACCTTTCGCTCAATACTAAAATAGATAATTGAAGCATCTAAGGCTGCATCAATCGAGGATACACGACAGAAGGAATTGATCTATCTCTAAACTTCACCTTCACCAAGCGTAGGTTTCTTTTACTAATTTGTTTTTTTTTCTATTCCTAACTACGTTCTTTTTCTCGTAAAACTGAGGGGTAAAAAAAACAAGAAAAAATCAAATCGCACCATCTCTGTAATAGGTAAATGCCTTTTTTTCTCCGGAAGTTGTCGGAATTATTCGTAATAAGATATTGGCTACAATCGAAGAGGTCTTATCAATAAAATTTCCATTTATTCGAGATCTAGGCATAATTAGCAATTCATTCTATAATTCTTCTCATCCCCCTTCGGGGAAAACGATCCCACAAAAAAAGGAATTGTACAGTACAAAATAACATAAAAACAGACTAATTGGAAAAAAGGCGGTGTCCCCCTTTTGGACAAAGATGAAATGAAATATTTGAATCAGATTAGATTTCATTCCAGTTTCGTAGTATACCAATGACTATTACTATTTCATCTAAGTTGAATAACCAAGTTTCCTATGGATTTTGATAACTCGAGAAGTTTTGATTTGGTTATGATCCAAAAAAGAATGGAATAATCATTCCATGATAAAATCAAATTCAAATAAACATCCTTTTTGTTTGCATAACGTGTATGTGACACACCATACAATTGAAATAGAAAGATTCATCGGATGATTCATGAATTCCATGGGTTAGCTGATGAAAGAAGTTGTTGTTGATAAATATGAGATTGGAAAAGAAATTTCTTATTATAGAACCATCGGGCGGTTATACATGTACTACAATTAAGATGAAGGACTCGCTATTCATTCGGGTTTTGGTCAAGAATAACATTCTGTAGGAGAGATGGCCGAGTGGTTCAAGGCGTAGCATTGGAACTGCTATGTAGACTTTTGTTTACCGAGGGTTCGAATCCCTCTCTCTCCTTTTCTTTTCATTCATCAACGTTACCGACTACAATGTATCAAATCAAATAAAAATTGATATCATTATTCTAACGGTAAGACCCTTATTTACATTACATTTACTTATTTAATAGAGATTCTCTAGCCCTAATCCATCCCTGTGATAGGTAAAATACAAATAGAAATATCGTATTGATATTGAAAAAAAGAAAAAGAATCCTATTGCCGATCCTTTTTTGATACGTGAATGAGACAGGGCACAGGGTACTCTATTTACTTCAGCGAAAGGAGTCAAGATTGATATGAACCTTGCTTTTTTATTTTCGTTAGAATCAAGTCTGACGGGAATAATATTCTACGACCAACAACTCATTTATTTTCAGACCGATCCATTTACTATCTATTATTTGATTTACAAATCCTTTATATTGTAAGGAGTCAATAGTCAAATGGTTTGGCAATTCCCCGTGGGGGGATGAAACAAGATAATTTTGAATCAGAGCTTTCGATCTTTCTTTATCCTTCGTAGTAATAATATCTCGGGGTTTGCAACGATAACTTGGTATATCCACTATACGACCATTAACTAAAATGTGTCTATGGTTAACTAATTGTCTGGCTCCAGGAATGGTCGAAGCCATACCTAATCGAAAAAGGATGTTATCCAAACGCATCTCGAGTAGTTGTAGTAAAACCTGGCCTGTTGACCCTTTGGCTTTTCCAGCAATATGCACATATTTAAGTAATTGTTGCTCTGTCAGACCATAATGAAAACGCAATTTCTGTTTCTCTTCTAAACGAATACGATATTGTGATCTTTTTCCAGAGCGCAATTGGGTTTGAAGATCACTTCTGGATCTGGGTCTTTTACTAGTTAGTCCCGGTAAAGCCCCCAGCCGGCGTATTTTTTTGAAACGAGGTCCTCGGTAACGAGACATATAAAGGCTCCTTTTTGATTCACTTTTCTTTGACAAAAAGATATAAATTCAGACTGAACTAAAGGATTAGCAAAGCAAAACGAAATTTACTAAAGTCCTACAAAACAGAATCAAATAAATCTTATCAATATTCGGATTTTTTGTATATATAGGAAATTTAGGAAATTCAAGCGAAGGTTACGTTTTCCAATTTTTTCTGTAGAGATCTAATTGTTCTAGTCAACTTTTTTATTCATAGCTATAGCTGCAAGTTACCATGACATAATAGATTGGTGACCCGACATTTAGCGAAAGCGAGAGTAGAGATTTTCAATCATGGAAAGAAAAAAATCGATAAAGAAAAAGAGCCGGCTATCGGAATCGAACCGATGACCATCGCATTACAAATGCGATGCTCTAACCTCTGAGCTAAGCGGGCGGATATAAGAGCAATAGTGTATAGGAATACAGGAAACTATCGGATCTTAGTTATTACCTAGTGATTATTCTTATTATTTCATTTATTGATTATTTCAATTTCTTATATTTCTTAGTTATTAGTTATATATTTTCTATTCTATTTAGAAAAATTCTATTTCTAAAATAGAAAAGAAAACTATTTAGATCTAGATAAATTAGATATCTAAATAGAAATTCAATTCCATATTCATATAATCCATATTCATATTATTCATATCATATTCATATATATATATATATGAATATATGATATGAATATATGAAAATAAAATATCAATATATCAATCAAATTAGAATTTAGAATTAGAAATGAAAAAAAAAAGAATGAATATCGACCGTTACACTATACCAAAGATTACTGTAAAAATGAAGGAGGAGTAAAGGCATATATAGATATGTGGAATATATCTATCCGTATTGAATTGCGGATACATCAATGATAGAATCATTTCGTATTGAAACAAATAGGGTTCATCCAATAGAGATGAAATGATAGAATAGAGGGTGGGCAAAAAAATAAAATAGCAGCATACACTTTTTCTATATAGAAATATAGAAATCATTACCTAATGAATTCAATAGTGCCAAGATAAATGAAAGAGGTGGATGGAATTACAACTGGATTCTTGTTTCAAAGGAAAAAGGGGGATATGGCGAAATTGGTAGACGCTACGGACTTGATTGGATTGAGCCTTGGTATGGAAACCTGCTAAGTGGTAACTTCCAAATTCAGAGAAACCCTGGAACTAAAAATGGGCAATCCTGAGCCAAATCTTTTTTTTGAGAGAAAAAATGATGGAAAATGAGAATAAAAAGGGATAGGTGCAGAGACTCAATGGAAGCTGTTCTAACGAATGAAATTGACTACGTTACGTTAGTAGCTAAAAACCTTCTATCGAAATGACAGAAAGGATAACCTTATATGCGCCTAATACGTACGTATACATACTGACATAGCAAACGATTAATCACAACCCAAATCTGATATTGAATTCTATTCTGTATCTCTATATATGAAAATAGAAATATTCTATATAGAATATAGATTCTAGAAATATATATATATTCTATTATCTTAAGAATTATCTTAAGAATTAGATTAAGAATCTATATATTTCTTCATTCTATTATTCTAATTATTCTAGAATCTAATAATAGAATACTCTTTCTATATTCTTTATTTCTTTCTTATTTATATTACTCTTAATATGAGTAATAGTATGAGAGTAATAGTATGAGATAAGGACCTATAGAAACCTTCTATTAATTAGAATCATAGAGATCAAAAAATCTATGAAAAATTGAAGAGTTATTGTGAATCAATTCCAATTGAAGCTGAAAAAAGAATCGAATTCGAATATTCAGTGATAAAATGATTCATTCCAGAGTTTGATAGATCTTTTGAAGATTAATCGGACGAGAATAAAGAGAGAGTCCCATTTTACATGTCAATACCGACAACAATGAAATTTATAGTAATAGGAAAATCCGTCGAATTTTTAAATCGTGAGGGTTCAAGTCCCTCTATCCCCAATAAAAAGCCCATTTTACTTCCTCGCTCTTTATTTATCCTCATCCTCTTTCTTTTTTTTTTTTTTCATCAGTGGCTCAGTTTAAACAAAATGAAATATCTTTATCATTTCATTCACTCTGTTCTTTCACAAATGGATCCAAATAGAAATACTCGTATCTTCTTCCAATCCAATCTCATTTGTTTTGTATAGTACGATATGAACATATATGTTCAAGGAATCTCCGTTATTGAATCATTCATAGTCCATATATTTTTCCTTACATTTACAAAAAAAGTCTTCTTTTGGAAGATCTAAGAAATTCAGGGGTTAGGTCCAATTTGTTAAGATTTTATTTTTTAGTTTTTTTTTCATTGACATAGATATAAGTACTCTGCTAGGATGATGCACGGGAAATGGTCGGGATAGCTCAGTTGGTAGAGCAGAGGACTGAAAATCCTCGTGTCACCAGTTCAAATCTGGTTCCTGACACGTGAATAATGTATCGGATAGATATTCATACCTCATACAAATGAAATTAATTCATTGAGACGGATCGGGATAGATATTCTTTACTTTCTTTTTCATTTGTATTTTTTTCCTCTCTGTTCATACTTTTCTTATTCCAAAAGTATGTGAAATTTTCGTATATATCTCAAATCTAATAGCTAAAAAAGATTAGCTAAAAGGATTCAATAAAAGAGTGGAAGGATAGGAATAGAAAGGATGTATTTCAAACACAGTACAAAGAAACTCCGATTCTTATCATTTTGCATTTCTTCATTTCGTCTCTTCTGTCTTTTCTTTCAAATTTCATATTTTTTTTGTCACTCTTGCTCAAGTTACTTTCTGGGGTCCCCACTAAGTGATGCGCGCGGTACAAAGTTCATGGTGCAGAATTCTTTTGAGTCATCCTATTTTTTCTGCTCATACGAAATGTATATTCTATGATATCTTCCCAATTGGGGAATAGCAATGAGAGCCTCTTTTTCTTTTTTTCTTTTAGCCCCTCCCTCCACAATACGAATGAAAGTCCAGTTACTCTGTTTCATCTAAAAGGGGAATGCTAAGATGCTCATTGATTGAAATTGAAATGAAATCTGGAATCGTGTCGTATAAGTAAAAAAGTGGTTTTTTATCAATCAATGAGCATCTTGAATTTCATAGAAATTGGGCATAATATAATCTTTACGTAAGGGCCAGCCTATCCAACTTTCAGGCAGCAAGATACGTTTAAGGCGAGGATGATTCTCATAAGAAATTCCCAACATATCATAAGATTCCCGTTCCTGAAAATCAGCACTTCTCCAAATCCAGAAAACTGACGGGGTTTGAGGATTACTCCTGGGAGCAAATACTTTTATGCATACCTCTTCTGGTTTATCTATACCATACTGTATTTTCGTAAGGTGATACACACTAGCTAAAGATCCGCCTGGTGCTACATCATAGGCACACTGGGAGCGTAAATAATTGTAACCATATACATATGAAATGACAGCAATGGAATCCCAATCCTCGGTTTTTATTTGTAAAGTCTCTATTCCTCGGCAATCAAAGCCTAAAGATCTATGAATTAGCTCATGCTTCTAAAGTAAAGACTTATCTTACTTCTCTTTTTTATATTTCATATTGATCTTCTATCTTAGAATTAGAAATAGAAAGTGAAAGTAAAGAATCTCTTATCTTATAGTAAATGAAGAAATGAAAGAAATTCAATAATTAAGAATTACAAATTGAATTTTCAATTCAATGAAAAAAAAGAAGAAAAAGAAATAAGAAATCTAGTCTATTATTTATATGATATGTATGATATGGATTTATATGATATGAAAATAGAGTACTAAAATCGCGTTTTGGAATGAAAAAAAATCCCTAAACCCACTCAACTCTTATCTTATAATTTAGAATATAAGAATATAGAAGAAGGAACATTGATGTATTTAGGAATAAGGAATTATCTCTACATTATCTTTGAAACAAATTGAAAGAATCTCTTAGGTTTGTTGTTCCGCCAAAAAATGATTAGTCATAGGGCTTCTACTTAGTCATAGGGCTTCTACAAAGACTTAAGATCAATAAAGAATAGGTCCTAGATCCATGGCGACTTAGGATTGGGTTGGGTCAGGTTGAAGTCTTGAGACAGGATTCTTTCATAAATTGACCGGGATTGGCAAAGCAAAAAAGAGTGTTAAATCTTTGATCATGGACAGGAAAAGAGGAAAAATATCATATGTAATTCATTCATGAAAGTGGATGAAGAGAGATGGGTATTTGATCCGATATTTGACAAATACCAATTCAGTCCGTTGGAATGAATTATTGTGTTTATTTTCTTGACTAAACAAAAATGGAATGTATTAGGGCTATACGGACTCGAACCGTAGACCTTCTCGGTAAAACAGAGAAAACTGATTATTATCGAAATGATTCGAACTGTTTCAAAGACCCAACATGCATTTTGTTGCATTGGGCTCTTTCATCAACTGATGTAAAGATCAGTTAGTCCACCATATTTTTTCTTTAGAGGAAGATAAGAAGATAATGAGATGGCTCCATGTGCTCTGATTCATTATTTGTATCCCGATCTAGGAGCAATACCAAAGTTTTTCAAAGAAGGGTGACCTTTATTTAGGTCTGCCTTTGGCCTAGATCAACCTAAGTGAAATGCAGTCTCTATCGCTCCGCTGCAAGAGTAAAATATGAGACTTCATACACCTCAAAGCTCATAGGACGAAAAGAGGTTCTTTTGAGATCCTTATACTCATTATGCCTGGCATTGAATGGACTGAGCATTTACCTTACAATGGTAGGTTCTATTTGATTTGGCACCGGAATTCGCACCTGAACCGGATCAAACCAAATTTGTCAGGCTATTTTTCTCTTGTTCTCTCGAATCTACGGAGTAAGACATCGACTTCTCAAAAAGATCAATTATGGTCATTGCATAATGGGCTCCCTTGAAAAACATTGGCGCACGTGTAAACGAGGTGCTCTACCTAACTGAGCTATAGCCCTTGTCATAACCATTTTAACATAGAGACAATTTCTTGTCAAGAAGGATATCCCATAATTCCACATGATAACTCTCTGATCCATTTATGTTTACTGGTAAAATATTTATATTGCTTAGAAAACATATTTTCCCTATAATCCATCGAAGTGATGGAGACCCTTTTTGTGGTTATAAATGACCTACTTAACCCAGTGGTTAGAGTATTGCTTTCATACGGCGGGAGTCATTGGTTCAAATCCAATAGTAGGTAGAACTTATTAGATACCGGATTCCATGGTATCTAATAAGTTTTTCTACCCATCCTCTTTTTTTCGTTCTATCATCAGATTAATCAAATTAGACTTCATTGTGTTCAATTTGTGGAATCAAGATGTAGTGTGTAGTGTCTAATAAAGAACTCTTTTGATTTTGATTGAATATTGAATGTATTGACTACTAATAGGAAATCACTTTGACAGCTTCTACTCGTGTCCTAGCTCGTCTGAGAGCTAGATTTGCCTCAATTGCTTGTCTCTTACCCTCAGCTCTACTCAAGTTAGCTTCAGCTATTTCAAGAGTTTGTTGAGCTTCTTGTGGATCAATGTCAGTACTAATTTCCGCACCATTTCCTAAAATGGTGATCTCATTATTACTTATTCTAGCGAAACCGCCCATAAGAGCCACCGTTAACCATCGGTCGTTTAGCCGTATTCTCAAAAGACCTATATCTACAGCCGTGGCAATGGGGGCATGGTTTGGTAATATCCCAATTTGTCCACTATTAGTAGATAAAATAATCTCTTTCACTTTGGAATCCCAAATCATTCGATTAGGAGTCAGTACACAAAGATTTAAGGTCATTTCTTCAATTTGCTCTCCTCTTCTAAGTTCATAGCTTTCGCGGTAGCTTCATCGATGTTACCCACCAAATAAAAGGACTGCTCGGGAAGACCGTCTAATTCTCCGGAAAGGATGAATTGAAACCCCCGAATTGTTTCTGCGAGACCAACATATTTCCCCGGAGAACCAGTAAAGACTTCTGCCACAAAGAAGGGTTGTGATAAGAAACGCTCAATCTTGCGTGCTCTTGCTACAGTTAAACGATCTTCTTCGGATAATTCGTCCAACCCAAGGATAGCTATAATGTCCTGAAGTTCTTTGTAACGTTGTGAAGTTTGCTTAACCCTTTGCGCAGTTTCATAATGTTCCTCGCCAACGATCCGAGGTTGTAACATAGTTGACGTTGAATCCAAGGGATCTACTGCTGGATAAATACCTTTGGCAGCTAATCCTCTTGATAATACGGTAGTAGCATCTAAATGTGCA